AGATTAAAGAGGCCCATTTAAGAACAAGAAAACGACATCGTGATTTGGATTGGATCTCGATGAAACAATCCATCAATGAGAAGTTAATTGGATAAGTTTAATGAATTCTTTTTTGCTATTATACGTTATAAGTAAAGGAAGACAAACTCGTATTTATTGAAAAATAAAAGAAAATACTTTTATTATATTATAAGTTATTATAAGTTAGAAGGAACTTGCTATGAAAAAAGAAAAAGTATTGGAATCTACACATTGATTTTTTGAACCGTATGCGTAAAAAAGCGCCTGTACGGTTCCGAAGGGATACAATTTGACCCTAATCAACCGACTTTATCGAGAAAGATTACTTTTTTTAGGTCAAGAGGTTGATAGCGAGATCTCAAATCAACTTATTGGTCTTATGATATATCTCAGTATCGAGGATGATACCCAAGATCTGTATTTGTTTATAAACTCTCCTGGCGGATGGGTAATACCGGGAGTGGCTCTTTATGATACTATGCAATTTGTGCAACCAGATGTACATACAATATGCATGGGATCAGCCGCTTCAATGGGATCTTTTATCTTGGTCGGAGGAGAAATTACCAAACGTCTAGCATTCCCTCACGCTTGGCGCCAATGAGGTTTTATTTGAGAGAAAAAAGAAGACTATGCCTTCGCCATATGAAATATGAATATTAAGTAATAATAGCATGGCACTTTGAATTCGATATAAGAAATTTGGTTTTCAAAACATTAGATTATGTATCGAGAGAGTAATATGATAAAAGGTATTTCCCATTTTATTATTGGAAGTCCGGTTCAGCGTCACAAACTTTTTTCACACCAGAGGTCTCTTAACAATATTTCTAGAGCGAAAAAAATTTCTTTTTTACTTAGTTTATTTGATCAAATAAAAAAACAACTTTGGGATTGCTGAATGACAGACAAATCACAGAAAAAAAATATAATAAATATATAAAGCAACGGAGCCATCATAGTATTTTTGAATTCCTCCGAAAGGAAGGGTGGTAAGTTGATCATTTACCGATCGGGGTCTGATCGATCCTATTTTTTCTTTATTTGATGGAAGGTAAGGGTCAATTTTATTGTAGAGCCGTATGCAATGCATAATGCCCGTACGGTTGTTTGATTCTATCTTTTTTTATTGTTATTCTTTTCTCTTTTTTTTATCTTCCCCTCATCATGAAAAATAGAGAAACCTTTTATTATCTTATATCATCAGGGTAATGATCCATCAACCTGCTGGTTCTTTTTCTGAAGTAGCAACGGGAGAATTCATCCTGGAAGTGGGAGAACTGCTGAAACTACGCGAAACCCTGACAAGGGTTTATGTACAAAGAACGGGCAAACCCTTATGGGTTGTATCCGAAGACATGGAAAGAGATGTTTTTATGTCAGCAACAGAGGCCCAAGCTTATGGAATTGTTGATCTTGTAGCGGTGGAATGAGAATAGCCTGGATTTCACGTCAATTCTGAAATGAACCCTGCCGAATTTAATATTAATATTCTATGACTTTTTTTTATTATTCTATTGAATAAAAGTAATTCATAATCATCCGGTTAGGATCGATCTAAACCAGCCCATTATGTATATGATTCAACATGCCAACGATTAAACAACTTATTAGAAATACAAGACAGCCAATTAGAAATGTCACAAAATCCCCCGCGCTTCGGGGATGCCCTCAGCGTCGAGGAACATGTACTAGGGTGTATGTGCGACTCGTTCAGATATGAACTAGAACAAAGGAAAGAGAACAATGTTCAAATATGAATGATCAAATAGGATATAACGGAAAAACGAACTACATTTCCTATCTAAAAATCGATTCTATCCCTTTTATTGTGTATGAAATTTATGGTTTCTGTTGGTGTAAATACACTCACCTCAATTCAAGATGAGAAGCAATTCTCCATTGGTAGCAAATGGTTATCCATTAAGCGGAGAAAATATTAGTTAACATAGACCCCTCTTGCAAGAACGGACTAACAGGGTCAGCTACCCAGCCAACCTTCATAATTAAATACCGTTACTGTATAGGTAGAGCTCGTTGTGAAAGACCTATTACTGGATAATTCATGGGTAGAGCTGAAGAATGTGAACTATACAAGTTAGCAATAACATTGATTAAATGAAGTAAAGGCTCCGGTGTATAGAGAAGACCTCACCGTTTAAGAAGTAACCATAGAAACGATGGAATCCACTATTTCTTTATCATTATTTTTCTTTTTTAATACCTAGTATAGTACAATTTCGTATTTCGAGGTGAAATGCCTAGAAAAAAGAAAAAAATTGTGGTTGGGAAGGTTATAGTAGCCAAAGCCATTGGAATTATTAGTTTATACATTGGAAAAATCCGTTTTGTTATTAATATACTAGGAAAGGGGCAAAAGAATAACTGAAAGAAAGGAAATCGATTAGTTATTCGTTAAAGTTTCATTTATTCAATGACCAGAATTAGACGGGGATATATCGCTCGGAGACGTAGAACAAAAATTCGTTTATTTGCATCAAGCTTTCGGGGGGCTCATTCAAGACTTACTCGAACTATTAATCAACAAAAAATAAGAGCTTTGGTTTCGGCTCATCGGGATAGGGATAGGCAAAAAATAAAATTTCGTCGTTTGTGGATCACTCGAATAAATGCAGCAGTTCGCGAAAGGGGGGTATGCTATAGTTATAGTAGATTAATAAATGATCTGTACAAGAGACAGTTGCTTCTTAATCGTAAAATACTTGCACAAATAGCTATATCAAATAGGAATTGTCTTTATACGATTTCCAATGAGATCATAAAAGAAGTAAGTTGGAAGGAATACACCGGTTAAACGGAGTTGCCCGGAGAATGAACTCCGGGAAGGTCGAATAAAAATGAATAGAATATGATAAAATATGAGAAAGTAGTCAAAATCAATATGAATCAACACGTTGAATCAAAAAATTTCTTCTTCCCAGATTATTCTTTTTTTTTTTTTTTTCTTACGACACGAGAATTCAATCCGGATTTTTGTATTTTTCCAACAAAATATCAATCCGCGTTTGAGTTCGGATGGGGGTTTGAATTCAAGTGAATAAAGAGTAAACCTATCTTTTTCTGGCTCTAAGACTCGGAGTTCTAGTGGTCGACTCAGTTCTTTCAAATTGTTTCTCATTATTAAGAAAAGGTAACAAAGATAAAATACGAGCTTGTTTTATAGCAATAGTAATTAATCGTTGTTGTTTCAAGGTCAATCTATTTACTCGTCTAGATAATATTTTTCCCTGTTCACTAATAAATCGACTAATTAAACTCATGTTTTTATAATCAATTCGATCCCCCGATTGGATCGGGGGCAAACGCTTACGAAAAGATCGCTTGGATTTAAGAAAAGTTCGCTTGGATTTATCCATGGTTTGGTTAGTTTATTTCTTATTCCTAAAATACTATTTCAGCCGGATCTCTAAAATAAATAGGATTTGGTTTGTTTATAATTATCTTTAACTATGTTAAATATGTTATATATATCATGTCATTTTTCCCTTTCCTTATAAGGGCGCAAGTGCTCGCTTCAATCTATTTCTTTATCTCCCCGTGAATCGTATGTTTGTAACAATATGGACAGAATTTTAGTAACTCCAATCGATTAGGCGTATTGTGCCGGTTCTTTTGAGTAATATATCTGGAAATGCCCGTTGATTCCTTATTAACACCGTTTCGAACACAAGCGGTACATTCCAAAATAACCGGTATTCGCACATCTTTACCCTTGGCCATGAACCTCCTTTTGATTTTTCATTTACTCAACTCTTCCTCTTTCAATCCGAAACTAAAAAGAAGAAAGGAAGGAAAAAACAAAATAGAATTTGTAACTTGCTATCCTCTTATGCAAGATTTCACTACAATCAATATAGGAAATAAGATAGAAAGATTTCTAAACTTTCAAATCACAGTACAGCATTTCATATGAGTATCTTGTATAATACTCTTTCCCTAGAACCACTGTTTGTATTCGACTTCCATATCAATTTCATATTAATTTAATTACAACCTGACCCCGAGTCTCACAGCTGTTGAATGCACTTTTATTCTTTCTCTTTCCTCCCTTATTCTAAAAAAGGGAAAAAAGAGAAAAGAGGGGGCTGATATTTAATTGTATCTCTAATCTTCTTTATTCCTTCCAGCGTCAATAACTAAAATGAAAAAAAGGGGAACGTCAGTGCATCCGGGAAAAAACGATTAATCTCTATCAATAAACCTGCCAAAGCACCGAACCATAGAGTACTTAGTACCGGTGCCACGGAAAGATATGTTTTTAGATCTCGCATTGAAAAACCTCCTTCATTTTATTGTAATACATAAGATAATACATATTGAAATGTACAATGATCTAGTAAATCAGATTTACTTTTTGTTAAATACAGAAAAAACGTCTTTTTCTTCCCCAATATTCCCCAAAAAGACTCAGTTATTTTTCCTTGGGGTTCCGTTCGATATTTCATATAGATAGAAGTATTTTACTATTATTATATGTTAAATAATACTAAAAAAACGAAATGGAAATCAAAATTATAGATTTTAATAGAGGAGATAACGATGTGGAAAACAAGACAGGAATTCTCTACAATGACACTGTAGACCAATGGAAGGGATGTAGCGCAGCTTGGTAGCGCGTTTGTTTTGGGTACAAAATGTCACGGGTTCAAATCCTGTCATCCCTACCTATTACTGCTCAAAGGAGCAGTAATGAGGGATTTTTTGAGATCAACTCACATTGGACATATCATATAGAATCTTTCATTCTTATGATACTATATAGTATGCATACAAGATGTATTGGGACCAATCCTTTTCTTTACAGTCTTATCTTTTATGATAAGAAAACGCTCTTAGTTCAGTTCGGTAGAACGCGGGTCTCCAAAACCCGATGTCGTAGGTTCAAATCCTACAGAGCGTGATTCGGATCTTCTTCGATCGAATTCGACTGAAACACTAACTGGAACTGGAACAGCAAT